AGAAAGGTTATCCAAAGTTATATACAAATCACTACCCCCCTTCTTGTATTTCCTTAATTGAATTTCGTTTAATTAGGATGAAGTTCCTTAAAAACCCCCACCCTTTTTAAAATATCCTGAACAGTTCCTGTAGGTTGAGCACCCTTTTCAAGGAAATATAGAATAGCAGGAACGTTTAAATAAGTTTGATTCTTTATCGGATCATAAAAACCTACTTTCTGAAGATCTTTTCCTTCTCTTCGGGATCGAACATCAATTGCAACGATTCGATAGACGACTCATTGAGATAGATGTAGATGAACAATACACCCCCCCTAGAAACGTATAGGAAGTTTTCTCCTCGTACGGCTCGAGAAAAAAGAATTGGATTTGAAGTTGTATCTATGGTGTGGACTTCTAATAAATGACATAAATGACAAAAGGTTCCCTAGGATCATCAAATCAATTAGACTATGATTTTAGTCTTTTTTTTTTTTTCTTCTTCGTTCCTGAAAATGAAAAAGAAACCATTCGTACTCATAACTCAAGTTAGATAACTCTCAAATAATTCAAAAAAAATCGTTAGGTAATTTCATTTATTGAGTGGTCTTTACCCCTTTTTTGTTTGCCTCGGTTAAAATCTATTTAGATTCTTAAGTCTGGCCCAGTTAGTGAGACGATTAAAAGGTGTTTCCTTGTTCTGGGATCCTTTATCTTTGTTTTAAATCATTGGGTTTAGGCATTACTTCGGTGCTTCTTAATCCTTTCAAAATGGCAGCAACATACCCCTTTTTGTGATTTCCTTCTATCAAAGAATCCTACGGACGATTGATTCCCGCGTAATACACTTTGGATCGAAAGGGTTTGATTAATTCCAACAAATTTTCCTTTGGAATTGGAAACTTGCTCGAATGGGATCCCTTCGATTTCTATATCGAAGATATATTCACGAAGTTGTTCCAATTTATTGATTTGCATTAACCCTAGATTCTTGTCCTGAGAAATGAATTAATACTTTCTACTCGAGCTCCACCGTGGACTATTTAGATTACCAACTGATGTCGAGCCAAGAGCACCTTCATTCCTATAGAAATCGAAAATGGTGGATATAAGAAAGAATCCACAATGGATCATGTCCTTCAAGTCGCACGTTGCTTTCTACCACATCGTTTCAAACGAAGTTTTACCATAACATTCCTCTAATTTGGAACCAGTATGGAATTGATTCAATTCTGGAATCATGAATAGTCATTGGTTCGTAGACATGGTAATCTATACCCCTTTCTTCTATAACTTCTATAATTCTTCTCTAACTTCTATAATATAGAATTGATAAACTTCTATAATATAGAATTGATAAAGAATTTTCTGAAGAAGTTTTAGCAAGTCCTCATTAATTATCTTCAGAAATTTCAGAAATTATTAAATTGAAGGGATCAAAAACCTTTTTCACAAAATGGAATAGAAGGATACATACATATACGCTAAACATTTCCTCATTTTATATGTATTTTGTTTAAGCTGTGGAGTTCAGCAAGATTTCGTTAATCTAATTTTGCCATAATAGAATAGCAAAGTAGAAAGTAAATAAAAGAGAATAAAAGATATAAAACACTCCCTTCTCAAGTATTACATAAATTTACAATAGGGCCAAACGCGAAATACTTATGGTAGATATAGAATTCCATATACATATAATATAACTTGATTTTTGTTAATGCAATTCAGGCAGACCCGGAAATTTTAATACCTTCGGTTAATGTATTCGCCTCCCGAGAATAATGGGGCATAGCAGAAATCAAAATGGGAATTATGATCTGGGATGCGGATTGGCTAGGTACAAATCCAAACAAGTCCAGATTAAGTTGCTCTTATTTTTTATTTTAGTCTAACCCCTTAAGAGAATTAATCCTATTGAGTTTGAATGAATTTCATTAGTACCAAAATAATTAGAATTCAAAAATCTATAGAAAAGCTCATAAATAATTAGTTTACGAGATAGGGAATAATAGATAGGATCTTTGAAAATTCAAATATTGATAAAATTGAAAATCAATATGGGACGGAATGTTTTTCTAAATAGCTAACTTCCCGAAACAAGACGGGGTTGGGCATATGATGAAAGCACCGCCCTACTTTTTTTTTAATTCAAACTCTTGGAATCCATATTCCAATTTTACCTGGATCAGAAATAGAGTCAATTACCTCTGCGTGTCATTTAAACTCGATTCAATTTAGTTTGTGTAAAAAAGCTATGATTCATACATAAAAGATCAAAATCAGAAGCAAGAAACATATTCCATCTAACATTAGACTTTAAACAGAACCCCGTTGAACAAAATATTTCTTCTATTCTAACATAATGAATATGCTCTGGGACGGAAGGATTCGAACCTCCGAATGGCGGGACCAAAACCCGTTGCCTTACCACTTGGCCACGCCCCATTTAGATTTCTATTCGACACTACTAAACAATAATATTGGTATTCATTGTTTGTCAACTCCAATCTAATCTATTCTA